GTTAATGTAGCTTAATAAAAAGCAAAGCACTGAAAATGCTTAGATGAGCTTCCTGGCTCCATAAACACAAAGGTTTGGTCCTGGCCTTTTTATTGTTTCGTAGCAAGTTTACACATGCAAGACTCCCCTCTCCAGTGAGAATGCCCTTAATATCAACCTAGATCAAGAGGAGCAGGTATTAAGCACGCTAATTAGTAGCTCAAGATGCCTTGCTTAACCACACCCCCAAGGGATACAGCAGTGATAAAAATTTAGCAATGAACGTAAGTTTGACTAAGCTATGCTACTCTAGGGTTGGTAAATTTCGTGCCAGCCACCGCGGTCATACGATTAACCCAAACTAATAAACTCCCGGCGTAAAGCGTGATTAGAATATTAAACAAAAATAAAATCAAATAACAACTAAGCTGTAAAAAGTAATAGTTGCAAACAAAAATAAACAACGAAAGTGATTTTATAGTCTTCGAACTCACGATAGCTAAGACCCAAACTGGGATTAGATACCCCACTATGCTTAGCCTTAAACCTAAATAATTTCTTAACAAAATTATTCGCCAGAGAACTACAAGCCAGAGCTTAAAACTCAAAGGACTTGGCGGTGCTTTATACCCGCCTAGAGGAGCCTGTTCTATAATCGATAAACCCCGATAAACCTTACCACTCTTTGCCAACTCAGCCTATATACCGCCATCTTCAGCAAACCCTAAAAAGGAACAAAAGTAAGCTCAATCATCACCATAAAAACGTTAGGTCAAGGTGTAGCCTATAGAGTGGAAAGTAATGGGCTACATTTTCTACTTTAGAACACACGAAAGCCACTATGAAATTCTAGGGGCTAAAGGAGGATTTAGCAGTAAATTAAGAATAGAGTGCTTAATTGAACAAGGCCATGAAGCACGCACACACCGCCCGTCACCCTCCTCAAGTACTGAGTATTAATTATAAATAATTCTTAAACAAGCAGGTATAAGAGGAGATAAGTCGTAACAAGGTAAGCATACTGGAAAGTGTGCTTGGACATTACAGAGTGTAGCTTAACTTAAAGCACTTGGCTTACACCCAAGAGATTTCATTCTATGACCACTCTGAGCCAATACTAGCCCTATCAAATCCACATTTAACCACAACAAGCCACTAAACTAAAACATTCACCTTACAAATAAAAGTATAGGAGATAGAAATTTGTCTTAGGCGCTATAGAGATAGTACCGTAAGGGAAAGATGAAAGATTAATTAATAGCACAAAAAAGCAGAGATTACTACTCTTACCTTTTGCATAATGAATTAGCTAGAAAACCCTTAGCAAAAAGAATTTTAGTTAAAAACCCCGAAACCAGACGAGCTATCTACGAGCAGTCGCAAGAACGAACCCGTCCATGTAGCAAAATGGTGGGAAGACTTGTAGATAGAGGTGAAAAGCCAACCGAGCCTGGTGATAGCTGGTTGTCCAGGATAGAATTTTAGTTCAACTTTAAACTTTTCTAAAGGACACCTAACCCTAATGAAAGTTTAAATGTTACTCTAAAGAGGGACAGCTCTTTAGAAGCAGGATACAACCTTTTATAAAGAGTAAGTCATTCTAAACCCATAGTTGGCCTAAAAGCAGCCATCAATTAAGAAAGCGTTAAAGCTCAACAATCAAAATCAACTTAATCCCTATATTTAAAAACGAACTCTTATAAACCCCAACTGGACTAATCTATAAATTTATAGAAGAAATAATGCTAATATGAGTAACAAGAATTATATTCTCCTTGCACAAGCCTATATCAGATCGGATGCCCACTGATAGTTAACAACTAGTAATAGAAAAACCCCACAAATTAATCCTCTATTAACTTCTACTGTTGACCCAACACAGGTGTGCATTTATAGGAAAGATTAAAAGAAGGAAAAGGAACTCGGCAAACTTTAACCCCGCCTGTTTACCAAAAACATCACCTCTAGCATTACTAGTATTAGAGGCACTGCCTGCCCAGTGACAAACGTTTAACGGCCGCGGTATCCTGACCGTGCAAAGGTAGCATAATCACTTGTTCCTTAATTAGGGACTAGCATGAATGGCAACACGAGGGTTTAACTGTCTCTTCCTTCCAATCAGTGAAATTGACCTCCCCGTGAAGAGGCGGGGATAAAACAATAAGACGAGAAGACCCTATGGAGCTTTAATTATTTAATTCAATATTTTCGCAACTTTACTCCACAGGAGCCTAATCAAGAAAATTTCTGAATTAAAAATTTTGGTTGGGGTGACCTCGGAGCAAAAACCAACCTCCGAATGATTATAAGCCTAGACCCAACAAGTCAAAGCATTAAAAATCATAAATTGACCCAAATCCCTTTTGATCAACGGAACAAGTTACCCTAGGGATAACAGCGCAATCCTATTTTAGAGTCCCCATCGACAATAGGGTTTACGACCTCGATGTTGGATCAGGACATCCCAATGGTGCAACCGCTATTAAAGGTTCGTTTGTTCAACGATTAAAGTCCTACGTGATCTGAGTTCAGACCGGAGTAATCCAGGTCGGTTTCTATCTATTAAGTATTTCTCCCAGTACGAAAGGACAAGAGAAATGGAGCCTACTGCCCTGCAGAGCTCTAAGTTTAAAAGATGAAATAATCTTAATCTAATACACTTACCCAAACACCACCCTAGATAAGGGTTTGTTAAGGTGGCAGAGCCCGGTAATTGCATAAAACTTAAAACTTTATAATCAGAGGTTCAACTCCTCTCCTTAACATCATGTTCCTAATCAATACCCTCCTACTAATTTTACCCGTGCTTCTAGCCATAGCCTTCCTAACTTTAGTAGAACGAAAAATCCTAGGCTATATACAACTTCGAAAAGGTCCAAACATCGTAGGCCCTTATGGCCTCCTCCAACCAATTGCAGACGCTATCAAACTATTCATTAAAGAACCCCTACGACCCCTAACATCATCATCCCTCCTTTTTATTATTGCCCCTACTCTAGCACTAACCCTAGCGCTCTCAATATGACTCCCCATCCCCATGCCATACCCCCTTATTAACCTCAACATAGGCATATTATTCATTCTAGCAACTTCTAGCCTAGCGGTCTACTCAATTCTATGATCAGGTTGAGCATCTAACTCAAAATACGCACTATTTGGAGCCCTCCGAGCAGTCGCACAGACCATTTCTTATGAAGTCACACTAGCAATCATCCTTCTGTGTGTCCTATTAATAAACGGCTCATTCACACTTTCATCACTCATTACAACACAAGAATATATATGAATCCTCTTCCCAGCATGACCACTAGCCATAATATGATTTATTTCGACCCTAGCAGAAACAAATCGAGCCCCTTTCGATCTTACTGAAGGTGAGTCAGAACTTGTCTCCGGATTTAATGTAGAATACGCAGGTGGCCCATTTGCCCTATTTTTCCTAGCTGAATATACTAACATTATCATAATAAACGCCCTTACAACTATTTTATTCCTAGGTTCATTCCACAGTCACACTAATCCAGAAGTATATACAATCAACTTCGCCACCAAAACCCTCCTGCTAACAATGACATTCCTATGAATCCGAGCATCTTACCCTCGATTCCGTTACGACCAACTAATACATCTCCTGTGAAAAAGCTTCCTGCCCCTAACACTAGCCCTATGCATATGACACATCTCTATACCTATTATACTTTCAAGTATCCCCCCACACATATAGAAATATGTCTGACAAAAGAGTTACTTTGATAGAGTAAATCATAGAGGTTTAAATCCTCTTATTTCTAGAACTATAGGCCTTGAACCTACTCCTAAGAACTCAAAATTCTTCGTGCTACCAAATACACCAAACTCTAAAACTACACAGTAAGGTCAGCTAAATAAGCTATCGGGCCCATACCCCGAAAATGTTGGTTAATATCCTTCCCGTACTAATTAACCCCCTAATCTTTTCCATCATTCTATTTACCCTATTCCTAGGCACAATAATTACTATATTTAGCTCCCATTGGCTAACTATGTGAATCGGGTTAGAAATAAACATGCTAGCTATCATCCCTATCCTAATTAATAAACCCACACCACGATCAACAGAAGCCGCAACTAAATATTTTCTAACACAAGCCATAGCATCAATAATTTTAATAATAGCTATTACACTTAATATCCTTGACTCGGGCCAATGAACATTAATTAACCCACAAAATCACCTCACCCCAATCATAATCATACTAGCTCTAATTATTAAGCTAGGAATAGCTCCCTTCCACTTCTGAGTCCCAGAAGTCACCCAAGGAGTCCCCCTAAAATCGGGCCTTATTCTTCTTACATGACAAAAACTAGCCCCCCTATCCATCCTCTATCAAATTTCCCCCTCAATTGATTCAACTATAATAATATTAGTAGCTATTCTCTCAATCATAGTTGGTGGCTGAGGAGGACTAAACCAAACTCAACTACGAAAAATCCTAGCGTACTCTTCAATTGCTCATATAGGATGAATAGCAGCCATCATTACATTCAACCCCAACACTATAATTCTAAACTTAATCATCTATATTTTACTTACAATTCCCATATTCATAATGTTTATTCAACACACAAGCACTACTACACTATCCCTATCACAAATATGAAACAAAGCCCCACTTATAGTAACAGCAATTCTAATCACTTTAATATCCCTAGGAGGCCTCCCTCCACTAACAGGCTTTATTCCAAAATGAATCATCATTCAAGAATTAACAAAAAACGGTAACATCATCATACCCACTATAATAGCTATACTAGCCCTCCTAAACCTTTTCTTTTACTTACGCCTAATCTACTCTTCCTCACTAACAATATTCCCAACAACCAACAACTTAAAAATAAAATGACAATTTCAATCAATAAAACGTATAACATTCATAGCCCCACTAATTATCTTATCCACAATATTTCTCCCCCTCACACCAATACTCTCAGTACTAAATTAACTCAAGGGGTTTAGGTTATATAGACCAAGAGCCTTCAAAGCCCTAAGAAAGTAAACTTTACTTAACCCCTGCTTAAGGACTGCAAATTAACTTTACATCTCCTGAATGCAAATCAGGTGCTTTAATTAAGCTAAATCCCCCTAGATTGGTGGGATCCAACCCCACGAAATTTTAGTTAACAGCTAAATACCCTAATCAACTGGCTTCAATCTACTTCTCCCGCCGTAAGAAAAAAAAGGCGGGAGAAGCCCCGGCAGAATTGAAGCTGCTCCTTTGAATTTGCAATTCAATATGAAATTTCACCTCAGGGCTTGGTAAAAAGAGGGCTCAACCTCTGTCTTTAGATTTACAGTCTAATGCTTACTCAGCCATTTTACCTTACTTATGTTCATTAATCGTTGATTATTTTCTACCAACCACAAAGACATTGGAACTCTTTACCTTTTATTTGGAGCCTGAGCTGGAATGGTAGGAACGGCCCTTAGTCTGTTGATCCGAGCAGAATTAGGCCAACCTGGAACTTTACTTGGAGATGATCAAATCTATAATGTTATTGTTACCGCACATGCCTTTGTAATAATTTTTTTCATAGTTATGCCTATTATGATTGGAGGCTTCGGGAACTGACTAGTCCCTCTAATGATTGGAGCCCCTGATATGGCTTTTCCCCGAATAAACAATATAAGCTTCTGACTCCTCCCACCATCTTTCCTTCTCTTATTAGCCTCATCTATAGTAGAAGCTGGCGCAGGAACTGGTTGAACTGTATATCCACCACTGGCTGGCAATTTAGCTCATGCAGGAGCCTCAGTTGACCTTACTATCTTTTCCTTGCACTTAGCTGGAGTTTCATCTATTCTAGGGGCTATTAATTTTATTACTACTATTATTAATATAAAACCTCCTGCTATATCTCAATATCAAACACCCTTATTTGTATGGTCCGTTCTCATTACAGCCGTGCTTCTACTCCTCTCTTTACCAGTTTTAGCTGCCGGCATTACAATACTCTTAACAGACCGAAACTTAAACACAACCTTCTTTGATCCGGCGGGTGGTGGAGATCCCATTCTGTACCAACACTTATTTTGATTCTTCGGTCACCCTGAAGTTTATATCCTTATTTTACCAGGGTTTGGAATAATTTCTCACATTGTAACCTACTATTCTGGGAAAAAAGAACCATTTGGATATATAGGAATAGTATGAGCTATAATGTCAATTGGTTTCCTTGGATTTATTGTTTGAGCCCATCATATATTCACAGTAGGGATAGACGTAGACACACGAGCCTATTTTACTTCAGCCACTATAATTATTGCTATTCCTACAGGGGTAAAAGTATTTAGTTGACTAGCAACTCTTCACGGTGGTAATATTAAATGAGCTCCAGCGATACTTTGGGCCTTAGGCTTTATTTTCTTATTTACAGTAGGTGGCCTCACAGGAATTGTACTGGCTAATTCTTCTCTAGACATTGTTCTACATGACACATACTATGTAGTAGCTCACTTCCACTACGTACTATCTATGGGAGCTGTATTCGCCATTATAGGAGGATTTGCTCATTGATTCCCTTTATTCTCAGGCTATACCCTGGATCAGACCTGAGCAAAAATTCACTTCACCGTAATATTTGTGGGAGTCAACTTAACCTTCTTCCCACAACACTTCCTTGGACTCTCCGGCATGCCCCGACGGTACTCAGACTATCCCGACGCCTACACAATGTGAAACACCGTCTCATCAATAGGCTCCTTCATCTCTCTAACCGCTGTTATAGTTATAATCTTTATAATCTGGGAAGCCTTCGCCTCGAAACGAGAGGTAGAAACCGTTGAGCTTACTACTACCAACCTAGAGTGACTCCACGGATGTCCACCCCCATATCACACATTCGAAGAGCCTGCCTACGTAAAAGCTTAATACAAGAAAGGGAGGAATCGAACCCCCTAAGACTGGTTTCAAGCCAGCCGCATAACCATTATGACTTTCTTAATAAGATATTAGTAAAACGATTACATAACTTTGTCAAAGTTAATTTATAGGTTCAACTCCTGTATATCTTTATGGCATACCCTTTCCAACTAGGCTTTCAAGATGCCTCATCCCCCATCATAGAAGAGCTCCTCCACTTCCATGACCACACGCTCATAATCGTCTTCTTAATTAGCTCACTGGTCCTTTATATTATCTCACTAATACTAACTACAAAACTTACGCACACAAGCACAATAGACGCTCAAGAAGTAGAGACTATCTGAACTATTCTTCCAGCTATTATTCTGATTTTAATTGCCCTCCCCTCTCTGCGAATCCTATATATAATGGACGAAATCAACAACCCTTGCTTGACAGTAAAAACAATGGGTCATCAATGATATTGAAGCTATGAATATACAGACTATGAAGACCTAAGCTTTGACTCCTACATAATTCCTACATCTGACCTTAACCCTGGTGACCTGCGACTTCTAGAAGTTGATAATCGAGTTGTTCTTCCAATAGAACTCCCAATCCGTATACTAATCTCTTCAGAAGATGTACTTCACTCTTGAGCTATACCATCCCTAGGATTAAAAACAGACGCTATTCCTGGACGCTTGAATCAAGCCACTCTTATCTCCACCCGGCCAGGACTCTTCTACGGCCAATGCTCAGAAATCTGTGGCTCAAACCATAGTTTCATACCTATTGTCCTTGAAATAGTTCCACTTAAACACTTCGAGAACTGATCCTTATCCATGATTTAGACCCATTATGAAGCTAAACTAGCGCTAGCCTTTTAAGCTAGAAAATGAGAGCTAAATAACACTCTCCATGATGGAATGCCACAACTTGATACATCCACATGACTAGTGACTATTATCGCTATAGTCCTTACATTATTTACCCTAATTCAACTTAAATTTCATAAATACTCTTACCCACTAAGCCCAGCACCAAAAACATTTAAATCTACCTCTTTCCCCGCCCCCTGAGAAACAAAATGAACGAAAATCTGTTCTCCTCTTTCATTACCCCAACAATAATAGGCTTACCAATCGTAATCCTAATTATTATATTCCCAACCCTATTATTTCCTACCCCTACCCGACTAATCAACAACCGACTAGTCTCAGCCCAACAATGGTTAGCCCAGTTAATTCTAAAACAAATAATAATAATGCACTCCCCCAAAGGACGAACCTGGTCCCTCATGTTGATCTCCCTAATTATATTTATTGGCTCGACTAACCTACTGGGCCTCTTACCCCACTCATTTACACCAACAACCCAATTATCAATAAATCTAGGGATAGCTATTCCATTATGAGCAGGGGCTGTAATTACAGGCTTCCGTTACAAAACTAAAGCATCATTAGCCCACTTTCTCCCGCAAGGAACACCTGTACCCCTTATTCCCATACTAGTGATTATTGAAACAATTAGTCTATTCATCCAACCCATGGCCCTAGCCGTACGACTTACAGCCAACATTACAGCAGGCCACTTACTAATACATCTCATTGGAGACGCGGCACTTGCCCTAATCTCAATTAGTCCAACAACAGCCCTAATTACTTTTATTATTCTGATTCTCTTAACAATCCTAGAATTTGCTGTAGCCCTAATTCAAGCCTACGTTTTCACCCTTCTTGTAAGCCTATATTTACACGATAACACCTAATGACCCACCAAACCCACGCTTATCACATAGTTAACCCAAGTCCATGACCACTTACTGGAGCCTTATCCGCCCTACTTATAACATCAGGTTTAGCCATATGATTTCACTTCAATTCCCCCTCACTTCTTCTAATTGGCTTACTAACAAACACACTTACTATATACCAGTGATGACGAGATATCGTACGAGAGGGCACATTTCAAGGCCATCATACTCCTATTGTTCAAAAAGGTTTACGATATGGAATAATTCTATTTATTGTTTCAGAAGTCTTTTTCTTCGCAGGCTTCTTCTGAGCTTTTTACCACTCAAGCCTAGCCCCTACCCCAGAACTAGGGGGCTGCTGACCTCCTACAGGTATCAAACCTCTTAATCCACTTGAAGTCCCCCTGCTGAACACCTCAGTCCTTCTGGCCTCAGGAGTTTCAATTACCTGAGCCCACCATAGCTTAATAGAAGGCAATCGTAAGAACATGCAACAAGCCTTAGCAATCACTATTCTCCTAGGTGTATACTTCACCCTACTTCAAGCATCAGAATATTATGAGACATCATTTACTATTTCAGATGGAGTTTATGGCTCAACATTCTTTATAGCCACAGGATTTCATGGCCTTCACGTAATTATTGGCTCCACTTTCCTCACAGTCTGCCTTTTACGACAGCTCCACTTTCACTTTACATCAAATCACCACTTTGGCTTTGAGGCAGCCGCATGATATTGACACTTTGTAGATGTTGTCTGACTATTCCTGTATGTATCAATTTATTGATGAGGATCGTACTCTTTTAGTATTAACTAGTACATCTGACTTCCAATCAGTTAGTTTTGGTATAAATCCAAAAGAGAGTAATTAACCTTATTCTAGTTCTACTAATTAATATAACGATCTCCCTGGTCCTGGTGACCATCGCATTTTGACTTCCTCAATTAAATATTTACTCAGAAAAAACAAGCCCCTACGAATGCGGATTTGATCCTATGGGGTCAGCACGACTCCCCTTTTCAATAAAATTTTTCTTAGTGGCAATTACATTCCTATTATTTGACCTAGAAATTGCTCTTCTCCTCCCCCTCCCATGAGCCGCACAATTTAATAACCTAAACCTAGTCCTCATCATAGCACTTATACTTATCTCAATCCTAGCCCTAGGACTGGCCTACGAGTGAATCCAAAAAGGCCTAGAATGAGTAGAATATGATAATTAGTTTAATTAAAATAAATGATTTCGACTCATTAGACTATGGTAAGACCATAATTATCAAAATGCCTTCAATCTATATCAATATCTTACTAGCATTCATCTTTGCCCTCTTAGGCATACTAATTTATCGATCTCATTTAATGTCCTCCCTTTTATGCCTAGAAGGAATAATACTATCACTATTTATTTTAATTACATTAACAGCCCTAAATATACACTACACATTGTCCTTTATATTCCCAATTGTTCTCTTAGTGTTTGCGGCCTGCGAAGCCGCGATCGGGCTAGCCCTACTCGTCATAGTATCTAATACCTATGGTATAGACTATGTCCAAAATCTAAACCTTCTACAATGCTAAAAACTATTATCCCCACTATTATACTTATTCCCACCGTATGATGATCTAAAAATCACATAATCTGAATTAACGCAACAGTCTACAGCCTACTAATTAGCCTAACTACCTTTCTTCTACTTAATCAACCAAACGACACCAACTTAAACCTATCAACCACATTTTTCTCAGATGCCCTTTCCACCCCTCTTTTAATATTAACAGTCTGACTTCTGCCCCTTATAATCCTAGCAAGCCAACATCACTTAGGCAAAGAGTCATTACTACGCAAAAAAACATATATTTCTCTCCTCATCTCCCTACAAATCTTTCTAGTAATAACATTCTCAGCCACAGAGCTAATCTTATTTTATATTCTATTTGAAGCAACACTAATTCCTACACTAATTATCATTACACGATGAGGTAACCAAACAGAACGACTTAATGCAGGAACTTACTTTTTATTCTATACCCTTATTGGATCGCTCCCCTTACTAGTCGCCCTAATCCACCTTCAAAATTCCATAGGATCCCTTAATTCTCTTCTAATCCAACTCTCTAATGAACACCTACTAGCATCATGATCTAACTCACTGATATGATTAGCATGTATAATAGCATTTTTAGTCAAAATACCCCTCTATGGTCTTCACCTCTGACTTCCAAAAGCTCATGTTGAAGCCCCCATTGCAGGTTCTATAGTTTTAGCAGCTATTTTACTTAAACTAGGAGGATATGGTATAATACGTATTACTATTTTACTTAACCCTATCACAGAGTATATAGCCTATCCATTTCTCATGCTCTCCCTATGAGGCATAATTATAACTAGCTCCATTTGCCTCCGACAAACAGACCTAAAATCACTAATCGCTTATTCTTCAGTAAGCCACATAGCCTTAGTAATCGTCGCAATTCTAATTCAAACTCCATGAAGCTTTATAGGAGCTACAGCATTAATAATCGCTCATGGCCTTACCTCCTCCTTATTATTTTGCTTAGCTAACTCCAATTACGAACGTGTACACAGTCGAACTATATTATTAGCTCGAGGATTACAAACGGTTCTTCCCTTGATAGCAGCCTGATGACTACTCGCCAGCCTCACCAACCTAGCCCTGCCACCAACCATTAATCTCCTAGGGGAACTTCTCATCGTCATAGCATCTTTTTCATGATCAAACCTCACCATCATCCTCATAGGAACTAATGTTCTAATTACAGCCCTTTACTCCCTCTATATATTATCAACCACCCAACGAGGAAAATTTACGTATCACACAAATAATATCTCCCCTACATTTACTCGAGAAAATACTCTCATAATACTCCACCTAACCCCCCTACTACTCTTGTCTATTAATCCTAAAATCATCTTAGGCCCAATATTCTGTAAATATAGTTTAAAAAAAACATTAGATTGTGAATCTAATAATAGAAGATTATATCTCCTTATTTACCGAGAATGCTTGCAAGAACTGCTAATTCATGCTCCCATGACTAATCTCATGGCTTTCTCAACTTTTAAAGGATAGAAGTAATCCGTTGGTCTTAGGAGCCAAAAAATTGGTGCAACTCCAAATAAAAGTAATTAACCTATTCTCCACTTCAATAGCCGTCTCAATCATTATTCTGGTTCTCCCAATTATAGCCTCATTTACTAACATTTTTAATCACAACATCTACCCCTACTACGTGAAAACTTCAGTATCATATGCATTTATAGTTAATCTTATCCCAACACTAATCTTCATTATCTCGAACCAAGAGACAATAGTATCTAATTGACACTGAATAACAATTCATACCCTAAAACTCACAACCAGCTTTAAACTAGACTACTTCTCTATACTATTCACTCCAATCGCACTATTCGTGACATGATCAATTATAGAATTCTCTATATGATATATGCACTCAGATCCCAAGATCAACCAATTCTTTAAATACCTACTAATATTTCTAATCACTATACTCATTCTAGTAACCGCCAACAACCCCTCTCAACTGTTCATCGGATGGGAAGGCGTAGGAATTATATCATTTCTCCTTATCGGCTGATGACATGGTCGAACGGACGCTAATACCGCAGCCTTACAAGCAATTTTATATAACCGCATTGGAGACATCGGCTTCATTATAACTATAGCCTGATTTGCCATTAATCTTAACACATGAGAATTTCAACAAATATTTATGTCAGATAACAATATCACTATCCTCCCACTAATAGGTCTAATCCTAGCTGCTACAGGTAAGTCCGCACAATTTGGTCTTCACCCATGACTCCCATCAGCAATAGAAGGCCCAACTCCCGTATCCGCCTTACTTCACTCAAGCTCAATAGTAGTAGCCGGAGTTTTTCTCCTCATCCGTTTTCACCCCCTACTAGAAAATAATAAAACTGCCCAAACATTAATTTTATGCCTAGGAGCAATCACCACCCTATTCACAGCCCTATGCGCCCTCACACAAAATGACATTAAAAAAATTGTAGCCTTCTCCACTTCAAGCCAATTAGGCTTAATAATAGTCACAATCGGAATTAACCAACCCTACCTAGCATTCCTACACATCTGTACCCACGCCTTTTTCAAAGCCATACTCTTTTTATGCTCTGGGTCAATTATTCATAGCCTTAACGACGAACAAGACATCCGAAAAATAGGAGGACTATACAAAACCCTCCCCTTTACGTCTTCTGCTCTCACTATTGGCAGCCTAGCCCTCACTGGCATACCATTCCTAACAGGCTTTTATTCAAAAGACCTAATTATTGAGTCTGCAAATACGTCTTACACCAACGCCTGAGCCCTTATTATTACCCTCATCGCTACCTCCCTCACAGCTGTCTACAGCACACGAATTATCTTTTTTGCCCTTCTTGGACAACCTCGCTACCCTGCCCTTATTATTATTAATGAAAACAACCCATCATTAATAAACTCTATTAAACGTCTTGCACTCGGAAGTATTTTTGCAGGCTTCCTCATTACTAACCTTGTTTCACCAAATAATATCCCCCAAATAACCATACCCTTATATATAAAAATAACCGCTCTATTTGTTACCATTTTAGGCTTCTCTATTGCCATAGAACTTAATCAACTTAGTCTGCACCTAAAAATAAGTACACAATCTAGCTCCTTCAACTTCTCAAACATACTAGGATTCTTCCCCACCACAATACACCGCCTCTTGCCTCACATTAATCTCTCAGCAAGCCAAGACATTGCTACTTTACTCTTAGACATAACTTGAACTGAAAAAGCAATCCCAAAGAACATCTCGGATATCCAAATCCTCGCATCCACCTCTGTATCCTCACAAAAAGGCCTCATCAAACTCTACTCCCTGTCTTTCCTAATTTCCATGCTCTTGGCCCTATTTATCCTAGCCTAACCCCCACGAGTAATTTCAATAACAATAAAAATACTCACAAATAAAGACCAACCAGCAACTACTATTAACCAACTCCCATAACTATATAATGCTCCCACCCCCATAGAATCCTCTTGAACTAAACCTACTTCATCTCCCTCAAAAATAACCCAATCACCCATATTCTTAAAGCTAACCATAACCTCCACCTCATCACTCATTGCCATAAACACTACTAACCCTGCCTCTAGCAACACACCCAAAACAAGCATACTGAGAATCATAATATTTGACCCTCAAGTTTCAGGATACTCCTCAGTTGCCATTGCAGTTGTGTATCCAAATACTACCAACATTCCCCCTAAATAAATCAAAAACATTATTAAACCTAAAAACGAACCACCAAAACTTAAAATAATACCACAACCAACCCCACCACTGACAATCAACCCAAGCCCCCCATAAATAGGGGACGGCTTAGAAGCGAATCCCACAAAACCAATTACAAACATTACACTCAACAAAAATACTATATATGTCATAGTTCTTACATGGACTCTAACCATGACTAATGACATGAAAAATCACCGTTGTATTCAACTATAAGAACCTAATGACCAACATTCGTAAAACACATCCCCTACTAAAAATTGTTAACCACTCCCTAATTGACCTCCCCACCCCCTCAAACATCTCAACCTGATGAAACTTTGGCTCTCTATTAGGATTATGCCTAATGATCCAAATCCTAACCGGACTGTTCCTAGCTATACACTACACATCAGACACAGCAACAGCATTCTCCTCAGTCACACATATTTGCCGAGATGTAAACTATGGCTGACTTATTCGATACCTACACGCTAACGGAGCATCAATATTCTTTATTTGCTTATACATACATGTAGGCCGTGGAATCTACTACGGCTCATACACTTACCTGGAAACCTGAAATATTGGCATTATCCTACTATTTGCAGTAATGGCCACAGCATTCATAGGCTATGTCCTCCCATGAGGACAAATATCATTCTGAGGGGCTACCGTTATTACTAATCTTCTGTCAGCCATCCCCTACATTGGAACAGCCCTAGTTGAATGAATCTGAGGGGGATTTTCAGTCGATAAAGCCACACTTACCCGATTCTTCGCTTTCCACTTTATCCTCCCATTTATTATTGCAGCTCTAGTAATAATTCACTTACTCTTCCTCCACGAAACTGGCTCCAATAACCCATCAGGCATCCCATCAGACTCTGACAAGATCCCATTCCACCCTTATTATACGATTAAAGATGCCCTAGGCTTTCTTATACTTATTCTCCCACTCATACTCCTAGTCTTATTCTCCCCTGACCTTCTCGGCGACCCAGACAACTACACCCCTGCCAATCCCCTCAACACCCCTCCTCACATTAAGCCTGAATGATATTTCCTATTCGCCTACGCCATCTTACGTTCCATCCCCAATAAACTAGGAGGTGTTCTAGCCCTAGTTATATCAATTCTTATCCTAGCGATTTTCCCCTTCCTCCATATATCTAAACAACGCAGCATAATATTCCGGCCCATTAGTCAAGTTCTTTTTTGAATCCTTGTCGCAGACCTTCTTACACTCACATGAATTGGAGGCCAACCAGTTGAACACCCATTCATTACTATTGGACAAGTAGCATCCATCCTCTACTTCTCTATCATCCTCATCCTCATCCCTCTCGCAAGCCTTATCGAGAATAAAATCCTCAAATGAAGGCCCCAGTAGTATAAAACATTACCCTGGTCTTGTAAACCAGAAACGGAGATCGATTCACCCTGGGACATCAGAGAAGAGGCTCTTGCCCCACCATCAGCACCCAAAGCTGAAATTCCTCTTAAACTACCCTCTGCTTTCCTCTATTCAACATATCCAACTACTTTGTCACTATTGACAAAAATCCCCCTTAACGCTATGTAATTCGTGCATTAGTGCTCTTCCCCATCAGCATGCACCTGTACTATAATCCCATAATCAACATTAGACCATTATATGTTTAATCGTACATTCAAACCCTACTCCATGCATATAAGCTAGTACATTACTGCTTTATCGGACATAAGCACATCCATTGGCCAACCCACAATACCTTACCAACAACACGAATATTCACAACCAACACTCATCATCTTGATCAACATCAAGACATTCATTCCTTGATCGATCATAGACCATTTCAGTCAAATCCTTCCTCATCCATATGACTATCCCCTTCCCCCAGGAGTCCCTTGATCTACCATCCTCCATGAAACCAGCAACCCGCCCACTTCGTGTCCCTCTTCTCGCTCCGGGCCCATGCTACTTGGGGGTTTCTAGCGTGAAAATATAACTGGCATCTGGTTCTTACTTCAGGGCCATAACCCTAAGATCGCCCACACGTTCCCCTTAAATAAGACATCTCGATGGACTAATGACTAATCAGCCCATGCTCACACATAACTGTGCTGTCATGCATTTGGTATTTTTAATTTTTGGGGTATGCTTGGACTCAACATGGCCACGGCGGGCCCTGACCCGGTGCACTTATTGTAGACGAGCACCTCGATGTACATTCTCCACCCTCATAATTATGAGCCGGGACTATCTTTCCATGCTTGACGGACATAAAAGAATTTTGCACCACACCACGCATGTACACGCATGCGCGACTTTATATTCATAACTGAATATATCAACAAACCCCCCCTTGCCCCCCCCAAGTAAATTCATCATCTCAAGACAACGAATATGGCTATTTACTATAAATTCCTGCCAAACCCCAAAAACAAGAATCACTGCATAGCACTTACTTTAACTATTTAATTACCCTTAATCCTGAACGGAAGCACCACACCCCCCACCCCCGCCTAACCCTAATTGATTTTTACCAAAAAAAATCTCCTAAATTTTTAGGCTTAGTAAGTTAAAATTTTTATTTTTTTTTTTCGCAATTTAAAACGCACCTTCACAATACTGACATAGCACTCTACCTCTTATTTTCCCTCCAACAGGCATAACCCTAATTAAATTTTAAACAACCCTAATTTTAACTAGAAACACACCCAATTTTAATAAAC